GGGAAGAAGAGGCACGTCTACGCGAAGAAGCACGTCTACGCGAAGAAGCACGTCTACGCGAAGAAGCACGTCTAAGCGAAGAAAGGGCACTTCTTCAATTGGGTGAATTTCGTGAAAAAGTCTACAATGTAATTAAATCTCGTAAATCTAGTGGAAGAAAAAAGAATGCAATGCAATCTCGTCGAAGAAAAAAAAATGGAACTACAAAATCTCGTGAAAGAATCGACGATGAACCTACAGAATCTCAACTTAAGCAAATCCTTGCTCTAAATCAAATTCATGAGACCCTTTTGCCAGGTTTCATTTTCGAGTCCCCAAAATTTGAAGAGAGAATGTTCGCGATACTAAAAAGTAAAACACTAAAACTAAGAGCAGAAGGAAAATTATATTATAATCCTTTGGCAAAATTTTTTTCTAAGCCTTGGGAAAAAGGGGGGGGAGGCATTGATTGGAACCAGCGAAAACTAAAAAAGCTAAAGCAACTAAGGACTTATAAAGTGGGAGAAAGTGTGGGACGAGCGCACATCAGTCAACGCGTCCCTCGCTGGTCATACGTATTACTCCGCGAGGTCGCATACGACCTGGGCGAACCCTTTGTGACCAAGCGGGGAGATAATGAGTGCTTTGATATTATATCAGCACAATACAAATATGAAATTATTTTGAATCAGGATACTCAAAATTTACTTATCAAAAATCTTTCTAAAGATAGTAATAAGATTGATCCGGAGATTGCTAAAGAGATTAATGAGAAGGTTAAGAAGGATTTGATCAAGAGTGGGGGAGACCCTTATAGTATTGACTTTGAGAAAAGCCTTGCTCATGTTCACGTTGGCAGCCTCATCACCAATATCGAGTGGAAAACCGAGAATAAGGACGTGTGGAGGACCTCCTTGAGAGCGGTGCGCGACCAATTTTGGCATCAGGATGACATCAAAGGTGTTGCGAGCGTCCTAAGGCGTAAAAACGGAGTTGTTGTAAGACAGATTGAAATGTTTCCGCATTCCCCTCTTTTTTTGGGCTTCTTAAAAAGTACACTGTCTAGTTCTTTTAGGGTAGTGAAACCCCTTGTTTTGAAAATGCAAAATTTGCTGCATAGGTTTGGAATCAAAAAAGGGGACCTTTTCACTCTTAAGGGACCTAAGAAAGAACAGACAAAAACAAAAAGGAAGACAAAAAGGAAGATAGACGAAAAAAAAAGCAAAGCATTGAAAGAACGGAAAAAATTGAAAAGAATCAAAAAAGAGAAAATCGAACTAGACCCCGAAGAAGAGCTGTTCCGGATGGATGGAATAGATGCATGGAATGAGCTTTATTATGGGCTAGGAGTAAGAGGTATCGTATTAATTTTTAACTCCTATTTTAGAAGATATATTGCATTGCCTTTAGCGATAATAGCTAAAAATATTGGTCGTATCTTATTTTTGCAGCAGCCCGAGTGGGCTGAGGATAGAAAGGACTGGGAAAACGAGACTCATCTTTTATGCAACGATGACGGTTTTGCTATAGGCGTCATATCCATCAGCAACTTTCCGGAGGAGTGGTGGGAATACGGTCTTCAGGTCAAAGTTTTATGGCCTTTAGAGTTGAAACCTTGGCACACAGCGGATGATAGACAAAGGATAACCAACGATTATGCTTTTATAAGGTCTTTCTGGGGACTAGCTGACTATCCTTGGGGTGGTGCCCGACCCAACCGTTCCTTTTCCATTTTTTGGGGGCCCATTTTTAACGAATTAGGCAAAAAAAGTCAAAGATTAGCAGCAGAAAAATTGGAAGGGAGCGCCTTTCGACTTATAAGAAGCGTTTTCAACCAAAAAATAAAGCAAAATTTTGTTAGAGTTCTAGGAAACCCAAAAGAAAGCATAAAACGGCTTAAAGAAAGGGTTCTAGTTCTAAAAAGCACAATTTTGAAAATAATAAAAAAAAATACAAGATTGAAAGGGATAGGAGTAGATGAATCGAGTGAAACTCAAAAAGAAAAAGATTCTATAATCAGCAATGAGATAATTCATGAATCATTTAGTCAAATTCGATCTACAGCTTCTACAAATTCAGAAGAAAAAATACAAAATCTGATTAATAGAACAAGCACAATCAAAAATCAAATAGAAAGAATTACAAAAGAAAAAAAAAAAGTAACTCCAGGACTAAATAATAGTCCTAACAACAAAAAGCAAAATAATAATGTAGAATCACCAAAAAATATTTGGAAAATTGTAAAAAGAAGAAATGTTCGATTAATAAGTAAATGGAATTATTTTCAAAAAATTTTCATTGAAAAAATATACAAAATATACCTAGATATCTTTCTATGTATCATTAAGATTCCTAGAATCAATTTAACAAAAAATTTTTTTGAGAAAGACATTTCCAATACTGAAACAAATCAAAAAAGAATTACCTTTAGTTCGACTATAAAAAATATAAATAAGCGGAAGTCACAGATTGTTCCGAAATTTGCTTCCTTGCCAAATTTATCTTCCCTGTCACAAGCATATGTATTTTACAAATTATCACAAACCCTAGTTAGTGATAAGTTAAGATCTGTTCTTCAATATCGCGGAACGTCTTTTTTTCTTAAGACTGCAATAAAGGATTCTTTTGAAAGACAGGGAATATTTCATTCCGAATTAAAGCATAAGAAACTTCGAAATTTTGGAACGAATCCATGGAAAAACTGGTTAAGAGGTCAGTCTCAATACAATTTATCTAAGGTTCATTGGGAGCGAGTAGGCGCACAAACCTGGCGAAATAAAGTCAACCGACGCCATACGCCTCAAAATAACGATTTAAATAAAGGAGATTCATATGAAAAAGACCCATTACTTCATTCCAAAAAACAAGATGATTCTGAAGTATATTCATTAGTAAGAAATCAAAAAACTAAGTTTCAGAAAAACTATAAATATGATCTTTTAGCATATAAATACATTTCTTCTGAAACTAAGAAGGACTCCTCTATTTCTAAATTGCCATTACAAGTAAATAAGAGCCAAGAGATCGACTTATTTGATATACCAGAGGAGATTGTTTTCAAGACTTATTTCAAGGATTGTATACTAGACAAGAAGTTTCTAGACAAGCTTTATCGAGACAATACTTATCTACACAATTATCTAGACAATACTTATGTAGACAAGGATTATCACAAGGATTATCTAGACAAGAGTTTTCTAGACAAGGTTTATTTCAAGGATTCTCTAGACCAGCTTTATCTAGAAAAGGATTATTACAAGGATTATCTAGACGAGGTTTATCTAGACAAGAATTCTCTAGACAATTATCTAGACAAGGTTTCTATGTCTCTGAAAAAAATGCGAAAGAAAAAACCTGAAAGAAAATATATGGACTTTGATTGGAAGTTTTTCGAAAAATATCTAGTCAATTTGGAGGCTGGGAAAAAGATCGACCCTAACCATAATACAAATACTAAGATTGAGACTAAGAATTCTAAAATAATTGAGACTCAGAATTCTAAAATAATTGAGACTCAGAATTCTAAAATAATTGAGAATGAGAATTCTGAAATAATTGAGAATGAGAATAGAGGTCTTATTTATGATATCGTTCCAAAAATGCTCTTGGATCCAGAAATCGAAAAGGATCCAGAACTCAAAGAAGATCCAGAACTCAAAGAAAATCCAGAAATCAAAGAAGACAAAAAAAGCTTTTTTAATTGGATGGGAATGAATGAAGAAATCTTAAAGGCACCCAGAGCGAATTCGAATGAGGAAGATTCGAATCAGGAAGATTGGTTCTTCCCAGAATTTCTGCTACGTAAGAGGACATATCAAATGAACCCGTGGCTTAGACCTATGAAGTTACTTCTTTTAAATTTCAAAGGAAAAGAAGAAGAAGAAGAAGAAGAAGAAGAAGTTAGTCAAGGAAAAGCAACTAAAGGAAAAGAAGAAGAAGAAGAAGTTAGTCAAGGAAAAGCAAATGTTAGTCAAAACATCGAAGACATCGACATCGAAGACATCCAAGAAGTTATTAGAGAAGATTATGAAAAAGGGTTCAGTAAAAAAAAAACACAATACCGGAGTGACTCGCCGAGGCTAGTAGATTTCGTTGACCTTCAAGCGAAGTATTTGGGTTTTAGCATCCACACCGAGCGACTAGTTGAGGAGGGTATGCTCGAGCGGCTGAGCTTAATGCAGATGGTGGGTAACACAAAAGGGCGTTTACAAAGTAAACGAAGGCTTTTAGCCTATTTGAAAATGGGAGATCTGCCGCTAGACAGAATTGTCAGTCATTATTCGAAGGAGTCTACTCTGTTTAGCTGGGCGGAATTTGGTTTGATGAAGTTCCAACCCCTATTAACTTCGTCTATAAAAGATCTCGAAGAATTTCTTATGTATCAAGCCATAGGTATTTCATTAGTTCATAAGAGTAAGCAACAAACTAATCAAAGATACGGAAAACAAAAAGATGTTGATAAGGATCATTTTGATTTGCTTGTTCCTGAAATGATTTTATCGTCTAGACGGCGTCGAGAATTGAGAATTCTCAATTCTTTAAATTTGAATTTCAAGAATAGGAATGGTGTGGATAGAAATCCAGTATTTTGCAAGGAGAACAACATAAAAAGCTGGGGTCAATTTTTGGATGAAAGTAAACACCTTGATAGAGATCAAAATGAATTAATTAAACTCAAGTTCTTTCTTTGGCCTAATTTTCGATTAGAAGATTTAGCTTGTATGAATCGCTATTGGTTTGATACCAATAATGGCAGCCGTTTCAGTATGTTAAGGATCTATATGTATCCACGATTCAAAATTCGGTGATGGTACATTTTTCCTATATATTCTGTACCATATATGTTATATGCAAGCAACCAGATGCACATTTGCCCTGTCTTACATCATAGGATACTGTGATACTAAGTTAATGACAAATTAATTAGATCTAGAAATAAATCAACAGAATCTTCGTACTAAAAAACTATTAGCTTTTGTGAGTGTAAAAATGTACCATCCTTTTGAATCACTATCCGAATC